AGTCAAGGGAATGATTGGATAATTGGTTTATATAAATCCTTCCTGGTTGAGACCACAGATAAAAATGGGATTTCCAGAAATTGACAAAGTAATATTTCCATTTATTCATCAAAAGAAACGTCCCTTTTGAAGCAATAATTGATTTTCCTTGATACCTAACACAATGCATGAAAGGATCTTTGAACAACCATAAATTCGCTTGAAAAGCCCTGGCAAAGACTTCTGCAAGATGCTCCATTTTTCCATAGAAAAATATTCGTTCAATAAGGGCTCCAGAAGATGTTGATCGTAAGTGAGAAGATTGGTTACGGAGAAATAGGAAGCTAGATTCATATTCACATACATGAGAAGTATATAGGAAGAAGAATAGTCTTTTATTTATTTTTGAAAAAGAAGAACTGGCTTTCTTTGAATTTGAAGTAATAAGACTATCCCAATTATGACACTCATGGAGAAAGAATCTTAATAAATGCAAAGAGGAAGCATCTTTTATCCAATAGCGAAGAGCCTGAACCAAGATTTCCAGATGGGCTGGGTAAGGTATTAGTATATCTAATACATAATTTAAATGTGAAAAGTTGTCCTCTAAAAAAGAAAATATTGAATGAATTGATCGTAAATTATTGGATTTAACTACCGCTTTCCTTTCTAGGGAAGATATTAATCGCAGAGACAATGGAATTTCCATAATGATTGAAGAAACCTCTGACATTACTTGCGAATAAAAATTTTTGTTGTGCCCCACAAATGGAGTCTGTTTAGAATCATTAACAAAAAGGTTCTGTTGATACATTCGAATGATTAAACGTTTCACAATTAGTAAGCTGCATTTATTGTCATAACCTGCATTTTCCAACAAAATAGATCTATTTAAACCATGATCATGAGCAAGTACATAAATATACTCCTGAAAGATAAGTGGATATAAGAAGTAGTGTTGTTGAGATCTATCTAGCCCTAAATAGATTTGGGATTTATCCATTTGAAATTCTATTTAAATGAAAGGTAGAGGATTTTGGGAGTTATAAATGATACATAGTGCGATACAGTCAAAACAAGGTATTATAGTACAAACCAAATAGATACCTCGGATACAGATAAACTTATCAACGGATTCTCTATCCTCTCTTTTTCCATTTAAAATTAAGTATTTATGTTCGTTTTCATTATAGGATAACAAGATGATTAGAAATCCTTTATTTTTTTTTTTTTTTTTTCAACCCAATCGCTCTTTTGATTTTGGAAATTTTTTTATCAATATACTGTTTCTTATACACATACATCTCCATTATGGAATGGATAATGCTAATATTTAGGATTCATTAAAAAATCAAGAATACATTCCTGGGAGAAAGCCTTCCCGTATTGGGCACTAATATTTTTTTAACGTCTAATTAGATCGGGTAATCATTCAAATTAAGAACGGAAGCTCGTTGCTTTTTTCTTTCCCTATAATAAAAATGAAATTAATTGAAGCCGTGGGGCCCTATCCATTTATTAATTCGACCCAACTTAAAATTGACTTCGGTTTGCTCCCCTTCAATAATTTAAATTTAAAAAGTTAAAGAAGGCTTTGTGCCGAGCCGGAAAGAATAAAATATTCTCAGAACTCTTAATTGATACGACATGCTATTTTTTCCATTCATTCCCTTTCAGGATCAGTCGTGGTCTTCCAAACTTTACCGATGGTATGGACGAATGTCTCGCTTCATCTAAATGTGTAAAAGATCCTAGCCGCACTTAAAAGCCGAGTACTCTACCGTTGAGTTAGCAACCCAAATAGAAAAAGGATATGTAGATACAATCAGAATAAAACAAAATGATTAAATCAAAGCATTAATCTACGAAATAAAAAAAGTATAAAAATAAAAAATTTCTAATATATTTGGAACATAAAAATGACTAAATCAGATGAAAAAATAAAAAATTTACTGATCAAATAAAAAAAGAAATGTAAAAAATGCTAGACCATCCCCTAATTTCTATATTATCCACTATTCAATCAAAAATCTGGGTATCAAATCTAATCCAACGAACCCATCATTTGAATCAACAGGTAAAAAATAAAATCTATGGGACGGAAATAAATAGAGCTGCTTATCACGATGAATTATATTTGTTCGATACAATGTTGTCAATATAAAGGTTAAGAAAAGAATACGCTGGAAAAAATACAAGAACTTAAATTGAAATAATAGTAAAAAGGAGACTTGTGTTGGATTGGCACTGCATATGCATATAAACTAAAAATTTTATTTAGGTGGAGAATAAATAAAGAAGAAGTAGAAAAAGGGTTTTCAATAGTATATTGAATCCATATATATAAGTCGAATAAAGAACTTCATAAGTCGAATAAAGAACTTCGATTCCTTGTTTATTACTTGGTATTAAAGTTCGAATGAAAACCACGCGATTGCAGGTAATGCCAGAATTTTTTATTTTGTAAGGATCAATCAAATAGGTTTTCAAAATATTCTAAAAAAACAATGATAAATAGATATGAACAATGATAAATAGATATGAATAGAACAAGAAAAGAAGGAAATAAAAAAACATAGTATAGAAAAGATATCCAAAATGATATAGAAATCACTATCCTACCCTTAGTTTTTATTTCCTTAATTTAATTAATTGTATTTCGTTTGATTAGGGTAAAGTTCCTTAAAAACCTCTGCTTTTTTTAAAATATCCTGAACAGTTCCTGTAGGCTGAGCGCCTCTTTCAAGGAAATAGAGAATCGCGGGAACGTTTAAATAAGTTTGATTCTTGATAGGATCATAAAAACCCACTTTCCGAAGATCTCTTCCTTCTCTTCGGGATCTAACATCAATTGCAACGATTCGGTAGACGGCTCATTGGGATAGATGTAGATGAAAAAGAACCCCCCCCCTAGAACCGTATAGGAAGTTTTCGCCTCGTACGGCTCGAGAAAAAAATGATTAGAAGTTTTGTCTATGGATAAAATTAGAATAAATAGAAAAGGAATCCGTAAAATAAATGAGTCTATAATTTAAAATTTAACTCATAGTTATTTTTTTAGCTTCCTGAAAAAAATCATTTGTACTCATAACTCAAGTTCAATAATTCTCAAATATCTTAAAGAAATTTAAGATATTTTTTTATTGAGTGGTCTTTAACCCCTCCTTTTTTGTCTCGTTTAAAATCTATTTTGATTCTTTATTCGGATCCGTGAGACAATTGAAGTGGTGTTTACTTGTTCTGGGATCCTTTATCTTTGTTTTAAATCATTGGGTTTAGACATTACTTCGGTGCTTATTAATCCTTTCAAAATGGTAGCAACATACCCCTTTTGTGATTTCTTTCTATCAAAGAATCATATGGTTGATTCGTGCGCGATACACTGTGGATCGAAAAAGTTTTAACCCTTCCAACAAAAATTTTTTTTTGCTCGAATCGGATCCTTTCGATTTATATATCGAAGATATACTTACGAAGTTGTTCCAATTTATTGATTGGCATTAACCCTAGATCGTTGCCCCTGAGAAATTAATAAATACTTTCTACCCGAGCTCCATCATGCACTATTTACATTACAACCCAAAAAAAAGAGGGGTTCTAGTAGAATAGAACAAATGACGTCGAGCCAAGAGCACTTTCATTCCTATATAAAATGGTGGATGTAAGAATAAGAATCCACAGCGGATCGTGTCCTTCAAGTCGCACGTTGCTTTCTACCACATCGTTTTAAACGAAGTTTTACCATAACATTCCTCTAATTTGGAACCAGTATGGAATTGATTCAATTATATTATGGAATCATGAATAGTCATTGGTTCGCTCGGTACATAGACATAGTCATTTATATTTTTTCTTATCTATCTACATAGATAATAAAGATTTTTCTGAAGAAATATTAGCAAGACCCCGGCTTTTTTTGTATGAATGGAACATTTTTCTATAAGTATCGATCTCAAAAAAAATATCTAACAGAAATTCCAGAAATCTAAATATAGAAATAACATAACTAATAGAAATAGAAATCACAGGAATAAATAAATTATATTTGACTCTGCCTCTTCAAGTGACTCAATAAGATAGACTGAGCCATTTCCACCTTCCCCAAGATTCAATCCATAAGGAATCATTACAAATCTTGCTACTTGAAAAAGTTTCCTACTTCTGCATCATTATTTGAATCAAGTTTTGCAGTAAAAACTCTATTTTATTATCATAATAAAAAATATTTTCGAATGGAATTGTCAATGATGTAAAGCAAATAAGCTAAATAGATCGAACAATAAAAAGAAATATTATTGTTAAATATTTCAATTTTAATATTTTAGGGATGCTCATTATTTTTCACAAAAATAGAAAGACTATTGTGACTCAAATAGGATAACAATACATACCTATAAGCTAAGCACTTCCTCTTTTATATGTATTTTCATATTTTGTTTAGCCTGAGATTAAGTAATCTTTCTGCAACTGTGATCTATGTCTCATCTTATCTTTATCTGAATCAGAAAAGGTTTCAGTTATCAGTTACTTTTGCATTTGAATGTCATTTGAACTCGATTTAGTTCAGTTTGTGAAAAACTTAGATATGATTCCGAAAAGAATCATTCAAAATTAAAAAAAGAAAGAGGAATAATATTCTATCCAATATTAGACCTTTAAACAGAACCTTGTTGAACAAAAAACAAGTATTCAGATACAACGGATATGCTCTGGGACGGAAGGATTCGAACCTCCGAATAGCGGGATCAAAACCCGTTGCCTTACCGCTTGGCTACGCCCCATTTCTACTTTTATTGGATACTAATAAAGAATAATATTGGTAGTAAGTGTTCGTCAATTCCAGGCCAAACTATCTATAGAAAATCTTTATTCTTTATAGAATCTATTATAGATTCGTGCTAGGATTTTGACATGTGTATATCTAGAATTCAACTGAATTTATTGATCATTACATATAATTCAATTAAGATATTGTATGAAAGTATGATTTCTTCTATTCTCCTTTGAGAATTGGAGGATTTTTGATTGAACGGAAAAAGAAGGATTTTTTTGTCTACCCTACTTTCTTTATTTTTCCTTATATCAATAACTCAATCAAAATGCAATTATCTCGACGAAAAAAATGTCTGTTATGCTTAATATCTTTAGTTTGATCTGTCTTAATTCTGCCCTTTATCCGAGTAGTCTTTTCTTCGCCAAATTGCCCGAAGCCTATGCTTTTTTGAATCCAATCGTAGATTTTATGCCAGTCATACCCCTGTTCTTTTTTCTTTTAGCCTTTGTTTGGCAAGCTGCTGTAAGTTTTCGATAAGATCTTTAATACTATCCTAGAAAATTCATGATTTATTCGATAAAAATTATAATAATTGATAAGATCAAATAAGTCTGACAGTACGAACCTTCGATTCAAACATTGAAATTATCGGATAGCCGCGAGAAACCCGGCTCGCCCCATTTCCCTATTTTAATCCTTTTTATGGTGAAAGACCTTATTAGCTTAGGGCCCCTTACAATAGCTAATTATGGGTCTGAAAGTGATTTGTGGTAATTAAAGACTCTTATTATATTACAAATTGAAATTTCATTTCAACTTCATTTGAATTTCTGAACATTCTTTTCTATTTCTAGAATTTATTTCTTGGTGTAAAAATAGGATATGTGATATAAAAATGGAGGATCTATTATCTTTTCTCGTTTTTCTTTTTCAAAAAATGATCTTGGAGGTTGTGTAATGCTTACTCTCAAACTTTTCGTTTACACAGTAGTAATATTCTTTGTTTCTCTCTTCATCTTTGGATTCCTATCCAATGATCCAGGACGTAATCCAGGACGTGAAGAATAAAATAAAAATTTAGTTTTTCTTGCTTGATTTTACAATTTTCTTTCAATTTTTTTTAGCTATTCCACACGTTTAATTAGGAAAAAATAATAAGAGGGTTTGCGAAAATTGAAAGAAAAAAATAGAAAGTCATCAACGGAAAGAGAGGGATTCGAACCCTCGGTACGAATAACTCGTACAACGGATTAGCAATCCGCCGCTTTCGTCCACTCAGCCATCTCTCCCAATTGAAAAAGATAATTACTATGTTACATTACACATCAAGTAAGGATTAAAGAAAGTATTTCTTTCACATTCTTTATCGTTATTATATAATTAGCAATTCCATTTAGATGCTCAAAAGATCCAAATAGAAAGATAAATAAAGAAGACCTTCTTGCTTTTTTTTTGTTCGAGGTGCCTTTTGGGCCTGGCCCGGTCAATACCCAGCCGGGCCTTTTTTTTGTTCCAACGAATTCCCTTTATTTATAGGCAACATACTCTAAATACTTGGTATCTGTGTAACAATTTCCGTTCTGGGGTTTACATATACTTCTAATTTTTGTTATAATGGAAATGGAGAATGGTTTTTGATTCAAAAGAATCAATTAAGGATGTATCAATTTGTATTTTCTTATGTCATTAGGCAAACCAAATTTTATATTCAAATCTAAGAATAATTCACGAATTCTCAGTCAACGAATAGTTAATGGTTCCTGTTTGTCATAAATTTTAGCTTTTTTGAGTCAAAATAAAATTTGATTTTTCAATAGAAAAAGTGTAAGTTTTTCGGCATTGTTTGTTTTGAGATACTATACAATTAATCAAAGGGCTAAATAAAACACAATCAAAAAGGGAAAAGGGGTTTCTTTTATAATTTTTTTATTTTATATTTATTTAGAAAAAGGATGAATAAAGGGGATGCAAGTACAATAAACTAAAGTTTAGTAATCCAACGGTAATTTTTTATCCTGTTGTGTATCGTTTTGGCGGCATGGCCGAGTGGTAAGGCGGGGGACTGCAAATCCTTTTTCCCCAGTTCAAATCCGGGTGCCGCCTCATCAACAAATGAATAGAAATATCTTATTCTGCTCTGCTGATATAACTAAATATAATTTTCCCCAGCAAAATAGAATAAGGGGACTGTTGATACTTGGTTGATTCTAAACATCTATTCTGGTAATTTTGTAAAAGATTTCCAATCTTTGAATATAAAAAATAAAATATAAAAAATAAAGGTCGAAGCAAGACTTTTTGATTCCCTTCTACTGCTAATGTAATGTATACTCATTGGGTCTTAAATTACATCGGATAGCCGGGGGAGAATTCAACTACTAGTTAGGTAAAGTCCTTTCTATACTGTAATCTACATATATAGACTCGCGAGAATCTCTGAGTGTTCAGGCATTCAATCACTATTAGATTGAGATTGGATAGATTTTTTATAGAAAAAAGTAAAAAAAAATAATTTTTTTTTTTACCCCCCGTCAAGAGTATAATATACTATCTCCCAACTCCTTCAGCTAGACAATCGCGAAGGGGTACGCATTATATCAAATAGGAAATAAAAGTATGTAATAGATAACAATTGATCTATTTTTACTTTGAAGGGCAAGAAAAAAAAGAAAGGGCTCTCTTATTTTATTACTGGACGTTCCATTCCATTAGTAACATTCCTTTGTAGTGTCATTGTGTATTTTACTTGTGTTTAGTCTTTCCACATTAGAAATCATATAGGAATTTTTGAAATGGCTTTATTTTATTGGTTCATCAATAGTGTTTGGTCAGAATCCCTTTTTGACTCTGGACCATTCATTCTACTATTATTAGTGAGCAATAATGGAATAATTCTATCATAGAGATAAGGGACATAATTCACATGGATATAGTAAGTCTCGCTTGGGCTGCTTTAATGGTAGTCTTTACATTTTCCCTTTCACTCGTAGTATGGGGAAGAAGTGGACTTTAAAAGCACTCCTAATTTAGTTGAGGAATGAAACGCTATCAATTCTTTTATAGATCGTTCCGTAACGCATTTTTTATTTGAATTGAAATAATTTTGAAATAAAAATATCTTCATTTCAAAATTCCATTGGATTCTAGTGGAGAAATGTATTCTATAACAGTAAAACGATTATTTCAGATTCATCGGAATAAATAGATGTATCAAAGAAATAGAATTGGGTCCTACGTCAATTCTATATATGGATTAATAACTACATATGGATTAATAACTACATATATTGAAGATAGAAGCTAATAGAGTATACCAACTCTATTTACAACTTTATACACTACTATAACATAACACTACTAGAGAGTATGGTAAGTAAGAAATAAATTTCTTACTTACCATACTCTCGGATCTCATAGAATACCGCGGATTATAGCCCCTTGATTTCATTTAAGACGCAAAAATAGAATACTTTTCATTTGATTTCTTCAACTATTGATAAGAATTCAGAAGTCAAGTTTCATTTAAAGTAATTAATTGTTTTGACTGACTGTTTTTACGTAAATTATAAGTAGAAAAGCAGTAGGAACTAAAATGAACAGTGCAGTAGCAATAAATGCAAGAATATTTACTTCCATAATTTCATTGTTTTTTTTTTTTTTTTTCACAATAACTCGGGATTTAATCCCATAGAGATGATAAATCTTTCACCTGTCAATTCAATGAATGCATTACCTATCGATGATCTTGAATCGGATCAATATCATGAATAACAATATCTGAGCTATTAAATTAATTTGTCGTCGAGAATTGAATAGTATAACATATGAAGATCTTTTATCCATAGTGAATCCAATCTTGGATTCCCGGACCAATAAAAAACACCTTTATTTCTCCTTATTTTCTGTTCTTTCTTTTTAGGTCTTCCTTGTAGAACCATCAAATGAAGTATCATCTAACCACGCGTCTGTTTCCATTAACTACAAAACCCCAACAAACAATACAAGCGAAGTGGAAAAAGAGAAGAATTAGGTTCTAAATTTTAATGATCTAATTTTCTTTGAAAGACGAAGAAGTATGATAAAAATGAGTCGCGGGAGAAAAAATGGAATATTCTATCAACTTCACTATTTTAGTTATTTTCATTTTTTTTAGGGTTTGTTCTTTCTTCGACAGAATCCTGAAAAAAAGAGGGGAAACCCCTTCAGAATTCAATTATGCTCCCCTTCTTTTTCACAGAAAATAAAGAGGCGAATTGATGTACTTATTGGATCCGTCGGGACTGACGGGGCTCGAACCCGTAACGTCCGCCTTGACAGGGCGGTGCTCTAGCCTATTGAACTACAATCCCATGGAAATAAGAAGAGATCTAGCAGAAAATTTGGATAGGTATTTCTTAGGCTCTACCATCTGATAGTAGGTTGCCAAATTGTTGGGCCGAGCTGGATTTGAACCAGCGTAGACATATTGTCAACGAATTTACAGTCCGTCCCCATTAACCACTCGGGCATCGACCCAACGCCTAATTCATTTTAGACGTTCCATAATCAACTTCCTTTCATCTCCCAGGCAGACTTGACAAATAAATATAAATATCATCAATCAAATGATATAAAATATGAAGTCCTTCTAAGTAGACTATTAGAAGGACTTGACAAACAGGGATCACTTAATAGAAAATCCCACTCCTATTCCTATAGTCTTGAGTGTTGTTACACCCCCAGAGGGACTTGAACCCTCGTTTTCTCCGTGAAAGAGAGAGGTCGTAACCACTGGACCATAGGGGCCTATGGCCACCTTGAGCCAGAAATAAACTAGAAACATAAATACTAGGTCCCGGGGGCCAACCACCCTTAGGAAATAAAAAAGCAATATAAACACATATAGTAGAAACACGTAGAAACATAGAAATAGTATAGTAGAAATAGAATAGAAATATGTAACAAAATAAGGTCTAATAAACCAAAATAAGGAATTAAGGGCGGCTTAACTTAATATAACTCAAGGTGAAGGCCGCCTTTAGGATATGGATATGGATCAAACCGAAAAACTTGTTCATTATTCTGGAGGTTAATGGTAATCAAACTTTACCATTAAACTTTAAACTATACAACCTTGAAACTTTATTTCATTGGTCTTTCTCGTCTTTATCTCTATGATTCACAAAGCTGGGTTGGATCCCCAAGATCCTTTCCTTCGCATTGGATTTTAGTTGCTTTACCAAAAGATTATTTAGCCGGTCAAATTAT